CCCTATGTATACATCTAAACCTGAGTGACTTCTCCAGAAGAGGAATCTTGAAACTCAACTCTTAACTACATGAACATTTCATAATCTTATATATCTATATAATACAAATTCGATATCTAGAATATTTAAATATCATAACATAACCAATCATTCATCATTGACCAGATCGTTGCTGAAAAGAATATCCAAATACCAAATCTGATTTCTATTTAACCTGTGCAAAGTAGAAGAATCTCTTGGAAAAATCAAAGAAAGAATCTCTTCTTCCTCGGTAAAGAATTCTTCCAATAATTCTTCTGAACCTGATCTTTTCAAAAAAGCGCGTACAGTACTTTTGTGTTTACAAGCCAAAGTTTTAATACAAGAAAGCCGAAGTATATATTTTATTCGATACAAACTTTTTTTTTTTGAGGATCCATTGTAATAATGAGAAAGATTTCTGCATATTCGCAAAAATCGGTCAATAATATCAAAATCGGATGAATCGGCCCAGACCGGCTTACTAATAGGATGCCCTAATACATTACAAAATTTCGCTTTAGCCAACGATCTAATCAGAGGAATAATGGGAACTATTATATCAAGTTTTTTGCTAAAAATTTCGATTAAAAATGTATTTTGCAGCATTTGACTCCGTACCACTGAACGATTTACCCGCACATTTAAAAAATAGCCTAAAAGCTGAAATGAATGTTCGGATAATTGGTTTATATTGATCGTTCTTGGTTGAGACCAAACATAAAAAAAACCTTGCCATAAATGGATAAAATAATGTTTCCATTTATTCATCAAAAAAGGCGAATTCTTTGAAGCCAGAATGCATTTTCCTTGATATCTAACATAATGAATGAGAGGATCCTTGAAGAATGTTAAAGTATACGAAAAATCCTTAGCAAAAACTTCTACAAGATGTTCTCTTTTTGCATAAAAAAAAATTCGTTCAAAAAAAACGCTAAAAGATTTTAATCGTAAATGAGAGGATTTATTACGTAGAAAAAGGAAGATAGATTCATATTCACATACATAAAAATGATAGAGGAACAAGAATAATCTCGGATTCCTTTTTGAAAAAGGAGAAATCGATTTTTTGGTAGTAATAAAACTATTCCAATTACTAAAATTATAAAGAAACAATCGTAATAAATGAAAAAAAGGGGCATCTTTCACCCAGTATCGAAGGATTTGAACTAAGATTTCCAGATGGATAGGATATGGTATTCGTATATCTGACACATAATTTAAATATGTAAATTTATCCTCCAAAAAGGGAAAAATGGAATGAATTGATCTCAAATTTTTATAAGATTTTATGATTTCTGCCTCCTCTAAGGAAGAGCTTAATTCTAGGAAAAATGGAATTTCCACGACGATGGCAAAACCCTCTGATATTATTTGAGAATAAAAATTCTTATTATAGCCCAAAAATGGATTTTTGTTAGAATCATTAGCCGAAATGATTAAATGATTCTGTTGATACATTCGAGTAATTAAACGTTTTACAATTAGTAAACTATATTTATTGTCAGAACCTACATTTTCCACAAAAATGGATCTATTAAAATTATGACTATAAGCAAGTCCATAAATATACTCCCGAAAAATAAGTGGGTATAGGAAGTCCTGTTGGCGAGATCTAGCTCGTTCTAAATATACTTGATATTCCTTCATTTTAGAAATTCTATTTGCTCAAAGGATCAGAGATTCATTGGATTATCAAATGATACATAGTGCGATACAGTCAAAACAAGGTATTCTATATATAGATTAGATATCTATTAGAATTGAAAAAAAACAAATATGAATAGATACCTAGAAAACAAGTTAAAACCCATTAATGGACTATCTCCGCTCGCTTGTTCCATCTAATTGTTCTAGGACAACAAGCTAGTTAGAAATCCTTTATTTTTTGGACCAATCGCTCTTTTGATTTTGGAAAAAAATATCTTTATCAATATACTCTTTCTTCTACACATTTATTGCTACCCCATAACATAATGGAGAATAGCTAATAATTAGGACTCATAACAAAAATCCTTAATCCATTCGTTGGAAAAACTTTTTCCACAGCAAGCACTAATCCTTTTTTAACGTATAATTAGATGTGGTAATCATTCAAATAAAAAATGAAAGCTCGTTGCTTTTTGTTTCCCTATAATTGGAGCATCTAAGCTCTATCCTTTTATTAATTAAACCCAACTGAATTCATTTGTTCCGAGCCAACAATTCAAACGAAAATTTGGGCCGGGTCCAAGAAAAATTTTTAGAATTCACCATTGATACGACATGCTGCTTTTTCCATTCATTCCTTTCTGGATCAGTCGTGGTCTTACAAACCCTACCGATGGTATGGATGAACCAATTAGTTCATAGAAATGTGTAAAAAATGGAGTCGCACTTAAAAGCCGAGTACTCTACCATTGAGTTAGCAACCCTAATAAAAAATATATATATATATATATAAGGATGTGTATATCCAATCGCAATAAAAAAAAGATAGAAT